ATTTACATTAAAATTTTGTTTTGTAATAATGTAAATAGTGTAAAAATTTTAGGGGGGTGTCTCTTGGTCCGGCCTTTCCTGCTTTATGGGGTTTGACAGGATATAATAAGGTTGTCAGGGTCAAGGGGGGTAGGGGGGTTTGACGAAATTCTACCCCGGGGGGATATAGGTATGTCTGGGTTAAGTGAATATACTTTATGCACCTGATACCAGTTATGTGGTCATTTAAATAATGTTTAGTTACATTCACCATCTCCATTAAAACACCATGTATGTACCACCCGGGGTAAATTTCGTAAAGCAGTCTCACATGGTGGTGAAAACCCCCCAAAAAATAAAAAACCCCATGCCTATAAGAGAACGCCCGGCTTGGTGGGTAACGAGTTCTATGGACCACACCAATAGTCAATGAAAATTTTGTTTTGTAATAATGTAAATAGTGTAAAAATTTTAGGGGGGTGTCTCTTGGTCCGGCCTTTCCTGCTTTATGGGGTTTGACAGGATATAATAAGGTTGTCAGGGTCAAGGGGGGTAGGGGGGTTTGACGAAATTCTACCCCGGGGGGATATAGGTATGTCTGGGTTAAGTGAATATACTTTATGCACCTGATACCAGTTATGTGGTCATTTAAATAATGTTTAGTTACATTCACCATCTCCATTAAAACACCATGTATGTACCACCCGGGGTAAATTTCGTAAAGCAGTCTCACATGGTGGTGAAAACCCCCCAAAAAATAAAAAACCCCATGCCTATAAGAGAACGCCCGGCTTGGTGGGTAACGAGTTCTATGGACCACACCAATAGTCAATGTCAGTATATTTCACTTGCGAGAAATAGAGACAAGTATGGCCCTGAAATAGGAACCAATGCCAGAAATAGTTCACTAAGTGCTACCCCCACGATTTTTGCCCCTGACCTTACATTGAACGAATGCCCTTTAGACTTATACTGGTTGGTGGTTTCTTACTGGATGTTAATCTGAGGTCCAATATATGTTAGTAGGGCAAAGAAACTCTGGATAATGCAATTGTGGGGAGTATATAAGCTTATCTCGGTCTAATGATGTGATGTGGCTCTTCAATTTATGTCCTATTTCATGGATTTTATTTACTAAAACATAACTTTTGTTTATTAATTTGTCATTGTCTTAGTGAATTATCCATGCACTTGTCATAAGATGTTTTTGTTGGGTTTAATGTTAATTTGGTTTGGTATGTAAAATCATCAAAATTATTGTGGAATTTTGGAATGAATGTCCTCTAAAATGCATGCTCTGTTTTACTTGTGATATTATGGGGATTAAGGTCTATGGTATATATAGTTCAATGCGTGTAATGCATAGTTAATATTTCTAGCAGAGAGTGGTTTAAGTTAAGATCTTAGCTTTGGGAGCTAAGGATGAAAGTTAGAGTCTTTCCTTTCTGATTGCGCTGGGGAGAAGTTCAATCTCCAATCTCCGGGTTACAAGACCGGTGCTTTGTTGTTTAAGCTACCAGGGCCGTTATCAGTTGAGTATTTTATTTTCTAGTCAGGCTGCTAGTGGGTTGAGTACTAAGAATAGGGCGAAGTATAGGATTGAGGCGGCCTGTCCAATAATGACGTAGGGGTGTTCAACAGGCATGCCTCCGATTCATGTAAGAATGAATATGTCTGCAACTAGGAATCAGAAAAGGAGTTGTGATATTGGCCGGAATGTCATGCCTCGTTGTTTTGAGGTGTGTAGGGCTGGGACAAGTATAAGTACGAGGATTGAGAATAGAAGGGCCAGAACGCCTCCTAGTTTGTTGGGGATGGATCGGAGAATTGCGTAGGGGAATAGGAAGTATCATTCTGGTTTAATGTGGGGTGGGGTGACCTTGGGGTTTTCTGGGGGGAAGTTGTCTGGGTCGCCGAGGAGGTTTTGGGAGTTAGGGGTGGGAGTTGTTAGGGCGGCTAGTATAATGACAAAGCCTAGTAGGTCTTTGTAAGTGTAGTAGGGGTGGAACGGGATTTTGTCTGCATCGGAGTTTAGTCCTGCGGGGTTGTTTGATCCTGTTTCGTGGAGGAATAATAGGTGTAAAATTGTTGCTGCGAGGACTACAAAGGGCAGTAGGAAGTGGAATGCGAAGAATCGTGTTAGGGTGGCGTTGTCTACTGAGAAGCCCCCTCAGATTCATTGGACTAGTTCGTTTCCTACGTAAGGGACGGCGGATAGTAGGTTCGTGATTACTGTGGCCCCTCAGAAAGACATTTGTCCTCATGGGAGCACGTAACCTACAAATGCCGTTATTATAACTAGAAGGAATAATACTACTCCGATGTTTCATGTTTCTATATAGAGGTAGGAGCCGTAGTAGAGTCCTCGGGCAATGTGTAGGTATAGGCAGATAAAGAAGAATGATGCTCCATTTGCGTGTAGGCTTCGTATAAGTCAGCCATAGTTGACGTCTCGGCAGATGTGGGCTACTGAAGAGAAGGCAGTTGAGATATCGGAGGTGTAGTGTATGGCGAGGAATAGGCCTGTTACGATTTGTGTAATAAGACATAGTCCTAAAAGTGAGCCGAAGTTTCATCAGGCTGAGATGTTTGAGGGAGCGGGGAGGTCTACTAGTGCATCGTTAGCAATTTTTAGGATTGGGTGGGTTTTTCGTAGGCTTGCCATTAATTGTTTCTATAGTTGAATTACAACGGTGGTTTTTCAGATCATTGGTCCTGGTTGAACTCCTGGTAGGAACTATGGATTATTTTCTGTTTTTATTTATAGTTATGTTGGTTTTGGGTGTTTTGGGGGTGGCTTCTAACCCAGCGCCTTATTTTGCAGCGTTGGGGCTTGTTTTAGCGGCGGTTGGGGGGTGTGGGATTTTGGCTGGGTATGGGGGTTCTTTTATTTCTTTGGTTCTTTTGTTAATTTATTTAGGGGGGATGCTGGTGGTGTTTGCTTATTCTGCTGCTTTAGCTGCAGAGCCATATCCTGAGGCGTGGGGGGATTGGTCTGTTTTAGGGCATGCTGTCGGTTATTTGTTTTTTTGTTTGTTGGGGGTTGGGTTATTTTATGGGGGCTGATTGAATTATCATTGTTTTGTTAATGATGGGCATCACTATTTTTCTTTGTTGCGGGGGGATTTTAGTGGTGTGTCTTATATTTATTATTTAGGGGGTGGGATGTTGATTATTTGTGGTTGGGCTCTTTTATTAACTTTGTTTGTGGTGTTGGAGTTAGTTCGTGGGTGTGAGCGGGGGGCCTTGCGGGCTATTTAATTAGTGTAATAGTGAGGACGACTAGGATTAAGGTCATGAAAAATATTTCAAGGTATGTTTTAATTAGTCCTTGTTGTGGGTTGTTAATAATTTTGATTATTGGGGTTTGTGCTTTGGCTAAACCCTTTGGGCCGACTTCTTCAAATCAGTATTGGTCTACTAATTGTGTGGCAGCTTTTTGTCCTAGCGTGAGGGTGAGTTTTGGGGTTAGTCGGTGTATGATGGTTGGGAAGTAGGCGAGTATGTTGGAGAAATTGTGTGTTGTGGTGTTTGGTTTTGTTTTTAGTTGTTTATTAACTAGGTTGGCTAGTTCTAGGGCGGTGATGAGTCCGATTAGGGTTACTATTAGGGCAGCAAGTTTTAGGTGGGGTTGTATTGTTATTACTTGTGTTTTTGTCGGAAGAAAATTTGATGTGATGATTAGACCGGCGATGATGCTTCCTCATGCTAGTCGTTTAATGGGATTTATTAGTGTGGGGGCGTTTTCATTAATTGGGGCTAGTGGGATGTGTCGCGGTTGGCCTATAGAGACAAAGAATACGATTCGGAGGCTGTATACGGCAGTGAAGGAGGTTGCAATGAGGGTGAGGGTAAGGGCTCAGGCGTTTAGGTGTGATGTGTTTAGGGCTTCAATAATGGCGTCTTTTGAAAAAAATCCTGCGAGAAAGGGTGTACCTGTTAGTGCTAGGCTGCCGATTGTAATTGATGATGAGGTAAAGGGTAGAGTTTGGTGTAGTCCTCCTATTTTTCGGATGTCTTGTTCGTCGTTTAGGCTGTGGATGATTGATCCCGAGCAAAGGAACAATATGGCTTTGAAAAAGGCGTGGGTGCAGATATGAAGAAATGCTAGTTGTGGTTGGTTTAGTCCAATAGTAACTATTATCAGGCCAAGCTGGCTTGATGTTGAGAATGCAATGATTTTCTTGATATCATTTTGTGTTAATGCACAGGTGGCTGTGAATAGCGTGGTTAGTGCTCCTAAGCAGAGGCATGTTGTGAGGGCTGTTTGGTTATTTTCTATAATGGGGTGTAGTCGAATTAGGAGGAAGATGCCTGCAACGACCATGGTGCTTGAGTGTAGTAGGGCGGATACTGGGGTGGGGCCCTCTATTGCGGCAGGGAGTCAGGGGTGAAGTCCAAATTGGGCTGATTTACCGGTGGCGGCTAGGATTAGGCCTAGTAGTGGTAGTGTGAGGTCCATTTCTTTAGTTGTGATAAAGATTTGTTGAATTTCTCAGCTGTTAAGGTTTATTGCTAGTCAGGCGAGGCTTAGAATTAAACCAATGTCTCCGATTCGGTTGTAAATAACGGCTTGTAGTGCGGCAGTGTTGGCGTCGGCTCGTCCGTATCATCATCCGATGAGTAGGAAGGATATAATTCCAACCCCTTCTCATCCGATGAAGAGTTGGAATATGTTGTTTGCTGTTACTAAAATGATTATTGCTACTAAAAACAGAAGTAAATATTTGAAAAATTGATTTATGTTTGGGTCTGCGTGTATATATCATGAGGCGAACTCTAGAATAGACCATGTGACGTAAAGGGCGATGGGTGTGAAGATAATTGAGTACTGGTCAAATTTGAAGCTTGTGTTTAGTTCGAATGTTATCGTGTTTGCTCATTGTCAGTTTGTTGAGATTATTTCTACTCCTTGGTCTAAAAAGATAAATAGGGGGATTAGGCTGATGAAGAATGCTAATTGGACAGCTGTTTTGACTTGTGTGAGGGCTCAGCTGCTTGGCTTGGGGGTGGGGGAGAGAGTGGTAATGAGGGGGAGGGATAGTAGGGTCAGGATTAGAAAGAAGCTTGAGTTGAATGTTAGGGTAGTTAAATGCATAGCCGCTACTTGGAGTTGCACCAAGAGTTTTTGGTTCCTAAGACCAATGGATGAACTATTATCCTTTAGGGGCCGAGGGAGCCACAGAATTAAACCGTGGCTTAGAAAAATTAGCAGTATTCTAAGACGTTCAGTCTCCTTCGGTGGACAAAGAGATTTTATCTCCTGTCTCTAGAATCACAATCTAGTATTTTATTTAAACTAYGTCTACATAGGCATCATCCTCATATTAGTTCTGGCTTTGTAATTAGCAGGAGGACAGGTGCTAGGTGTATTATAATTAGGAGGTGTTCTCGTGTGTAGGAGGGCTCTGTGCTAATGATATGGGTTGGAGTTGGGCCTCGTTGTGTTATTAAGAATATATATAATGAGTAACCAGCTGTGATTAGTGTGCCCAGGCCAGTTAAGATGATGGTTCAGTAGGATCAGTTGAATATGGATGTAATAATTATTAACTCTCCTATCAGGTTGGGGAGTGGGGGTAGTGCTAGGTTGGCTAGGCTTGCAATAAATCATCATGCTGTTATTAGGGGCAGGACTGTTTGGAGACCTCGGGCGAGGATGAGGGTTCGGCTGTGTGTCCGTTCGTAGTTGGTGTTAGCTAAACAGAATAGTGCTGAGGATACTAGTCCGTGGGCAATTATTAGGATAATTGCTCCTGTAAAGCCCCATGGTGTTTGAATTAGAATGCCCCCTGCAACGAGGCCTATGTGGCTGACGGATGAGTAGGCAATTATAGATTTTAGGTCTGTTTGTCGTAGGCAGATGGACCCGGTTATGATAATACCCCATAGTGCAAGGATAATGAAGGGATATGCTAGTTCTTTGGTTAGGGGGGTAAGTACGATTGTTATTCGTATTATTCCGTAGCCGCCTAGTTTTAGTAACACTGCGGCTAGTACTATGGACCCGGCGACGGGGGCCTCTACGTGGGCTTTTGGTAATCAGAGGTGTACCCCATAAAGAGGTATTTTGACTAGGAAGGCCACTAGGCAGGCGGCTCACCATAGTTTGTCCCCCCATGTGGTAAGGCTTATGGGGGTGGTGAACTGGATGGTGAGTATTGATAGTGTTCCTAGGTCTTTATGAAGAATTAGTAGAGCAACTAGTAGGGGGAGTGAGCCTGCCAGGGTATAGAATAAGAAATATGTTCCGGCATTTAGGCGCTCTGCTTGGTTGCCCCATCGTGTGATTACGATTAGGGTGGGGATTAGTGTGGCTTCAAATATTACGTAGAATATAATAATTTCTGTTGCGCCGAATGCTAGGGTTAGAAAGATTTGTAGGGAGGTCAGCAGGGTGATGAAGGTTCGTTGTCGGTTGATCGGTTCTGGTATTATGTGGTTTTGGCTTGCTAGAATTATAAGGGGGAGAAGTCAGCAGGATAGGACTAGAAGGGGGGTTGATAGGGGGTCTGTTGCGATGAGTGAGTTTGAAGTGGTTCAGGCCACCTCTGAATCTCACTTTAATCATGTTAGGCTGATGATGGCAATTGCAAAGCTTTGATATGTAGAGGTGGTCCATAGTCATTTTTTGTTAATTAGTCAAATTGTGGGGATGAGTATAATAGTTGGTACTAGGACTATTAACATTGTAGTAGGGTTAAGTTTTTTAGGTGGTCTGTTCCGTGTGTACGGGAGGCGGCGACTAGTAGAGCGAGGCCGGTGCCGGCTTCACAGGCTGAGAATGCCAGAAGTATTATGGGGGCGGAGGAGAGTGTGTTTGAGCCTATTTGGGAGGTTCATAATGCTATGGCAATGTAGAGTGAGAGTATTATGGCTTCTAAACAAAGTAGGGCGGATAGAAGGTGCTTTCGGTGTAGGGCTAAGCCTGATAGGCTTAGAGTGAAGGCCAGGGTAAATGTAAAGTGTGAGGGGGTCATAGAACGATCATGGAGTAGAACCAGGATTTGTTAAGTCGAAATTAACGGTCTTTCATTAGACTAATCGTTCATTCAGCTCATTCTAGTCCGCCTTGGGCTCATTCGTAAATTAACCCAACTGTCAGTAGAATTAAGATTGATGTGGCTCAGAAGAATGTTTGGGTTGTGGTGGGGAGTTGGTCTCCTCAGGGGAGTGGAAGTAGTAGTGCGATTTCTAGGTCAAATAGTAGAAATAGGATTGCAACTAAGAAAAAGCGTATTGAAAAGGGGAGGCGAGCAGAACCGAGGGGGTCAAACCCGCATTCGTATGGTGAGAGTTTCTCTGAGTCTGGGTTTATTTGTGGTAATCAGAATGATACAATGATCAGGATGCAAGATAGGGCGGAGGTAATCATGAGGATTGAGATGATTGGGTTCATTATCTTTCCCTGGTTTTTATCCAGGATTAAATAATTGGAAGTCATTTGTATTGGTATTAATACTAGAAAGATTATGAGCCTCATCAGTAGATTGAGACGTAGAGGAATAGTCATACTACGTCAACAAAGTGTCAGTATCATGCAGCGGCCTCAAATCCGAAGTGATGTTCTGATGTGAAATGGTATTTTACTTGTCGTAGTAGGCAGACGGTTAGGAATGAGGATCCAATAATTACATGTAGGCCGTGGAAACCTGTGGCAACGAAGAAGGTTGAGCCGTAAACCCCGTCTGCAATTGTGAAGGGGGCTTCGTAGTATTCTATTGCTTGTAGTAGGGTGAAGTAGAACCCTAGTAGAATTGTTAGTGTTAATGCCTGGATGGCTTGTTTCCGCTCTCCTTCTATAAGGCTGTGGTGGGCTCATGTTACAGTTACGCCTGAGGCCAATAGAACAGCTGTGTTGAGTAGGGGGACTTCAAATGGGTCGAGGGGTGTAATGCCTGTTGGGGGCCAGCATGCCCCTAGTTCTGGCGTGGGGGCGAGGCTTGAGTGATAAAATGCTCAGAAGAATCCTAGGAAAAAGAAGACTTCTGATGTAATAAAGAGAATTATTCCGAATCGAAGGCCCTTTTGTACGGGGGGTGTATGATGGCCTTGGAATGTTCCTTCTCGTACGACATCTCGTCATCATTGATATATAGTTAGTAGTATGAGTAGTAATCCTAGGACTGCTAGGGTAGTTGTTTGGAAGTGGAATCATATGGCGGTGCCAGATGTTACTAGAAGGGCGGATACGGCTCCTGTAAGAGGTCATGGGCTTGGGTCAACTATGTGGTATGCGTGTGCTTGGTGTGCCATTATACGTTTTCTTGTAGATATAGGCTTAGTAGTAGGACGAAGACATAGGCTTGGATCATGGCGACGGCTACTTCTAGTAAAGTTAGTAGGAATAGGACAATGGCTGTTAGAATTGCAACAGTTGGTATTATTGGAATTAGGACTAGTACTGCGGTGGCAATTAGTTGAATTAATAGATGTCCGGCTGTAAGGTTTGCTGTAAGTCGTACACCAAGGGCGAGGGGGCGAATAAATAGACTAATGGTTTCGATAATGATTAATACTGGGATAAGGGGGGCGGGTGTTCCTTCCGGAAGGAGGTGTCCTAGGGCCACTGTTGGCTGGTTTCGCAGGCCAATAATTACGGTGGCTAGTCAGAGTGGTACAGCAAATCCTATATTTAAGGACAATTGTGTGGTTGGCGTGAAAGTATAGGGAAGGAGGCCCAGTAGATTTATAGATATAAGGAATAGTATTAGGGAGGTTAGGAGAACTGCTCATTTATGCCCGGTTGGGTTTAGTGGGGAGAAAATTTGTTGGGTGAAGCGGTTTATAAATCAGCTCTGGAGCGTTAGGAGTCGGTTATTGACTCATCGATGTGATGGGGTGGGAAAAAGGACTCAGGGCAGGGTCAGTGCCAGGGCTATTAGGGGGATTCCTATGTATGTGGGGCTTATGAATTGGTCAAAGAAGTTTAGTATCATGGTCAGTTTCAGGGGTTGAGTTCTGATTTTTTTGTAGATTTTGGATTGGGGTCATTATTAGATGTGTGTGCTAGTACTTTTGTGGGCACGATGCTTAGAAATACTACTCATGAGAAAATTAGGATTATGAATCAGGGGGCGGGGTTTAGTTGAGGCATGTCACTAAGGGTGGTTGGGGTCACCAGTCTTTAGCTTAAAAGGCTAACGCTTTCCTATTTAGCTTCTTAGTGAGGCGTCTTCTAGTATCATTGAGGATCAGTTTTCGAAGTGTTGTAGGGGGACTGCTTCAACTACAATAGGCATGAAGCTGTGATTAGCGCCGCAGATTTCAGAGCATTGACCATAATAAACCCCTGGGCGGGCGGCGATAAAGGCTGTTTGGTTTAGGCGACCGGGCACGGCATCTATTTTTACGCCTAGTGCGGGTACTGCTCATGAGTGGAGGACATCTTCTGCTGTTACTAAAACTCGTACTGGGGACTCTATGGGTACAACTATTCGATGGTCTGTTTCTAGTAGTCGGAATTGGCCGGGGGTAAGGTCTTGGGTTGGGATTATGTAGGAGTCAAATCCAAGGTCCTCATAGTCTGTGTATTCGTAGCTTCAGTATCATTGGTGGCCAATGGCTTTAATTGTTAGATGGGGGTCATTAATTTCGTCTATTAGATATAGGATTCGTAAAGAAGGTAGTGCAATTAGGATCAGGATGACTGCTGGGAGCACTGTTCATACGATTTCGATTTCTTGTGAGTCTAGAATATGCACATTGGTTAATTTAGTTGTTACTATTGCGACAATAATATAAAGGACTAGTGTGCTAATTAGAAAAATAATTATTAGTGCATGGTCGTGGAAGTGGAGTATTTCTTCTATTACGGGTGAGGCTGCGTCTTGAAATCCTAGTTGTGAGGGGTGTGCCATTAAGATACGCAGGGGTCTAACCTACAATTTTACCTTGACAAGGTAGTGTAATTTTTTACTAGTATCTTATTGAAAGAAAGTGGCGGAGTGGTTACGCGGTCGGCTTGAAACCGGCTTATGGGGGTTCAATTCCTTCCTTTCTTGGGTATTGAACTATTTTTCCAAATAGGGGGTTGGTATCTCAGAACTTGTAGTCTCATGATGGGTGAACTCGTACGTAGCCGGGTTCTTCAAAGGTGTGATATGGTGGAGGACATCCGTGTAGTCATTCTACGTTTGTCGTTGTTATTGCCACTCCTTTTACTTCCCGTTTGGCAGCAAAGGCTTCTCATAGGATAAATAGGAATAGGATTACAGCGGTTAGTGAGATGAGGGATCCAATTGATGAAACAGTATTTCACAGGGTATATGCATCTGGATAGTCGGAGTATCGTCGAGGTATTCCTGCTAGGCCTAGGAAGTGTTGAGGGAAGAAGGTTAAATTTACTCCTACAAATATTACTCCAAAGTGGATTTTTGTTCAGGTGTCGTGTAGGGTATAGCCTGAGAATAGGGGGAATCAGTGTACGAATCCTCCTATAATTGCGAATACAGCCCCCATGGACAATACATAGTGGAAGTGAGCTACAACGTAGTATGTGTCGTGGAGCATAATGTCGATGGATGAGTTGGCTAGGACAACTCCGGTTAGGCCTCCTACTGTAAATAGGAAAATGAAGCCGAGTGCTCATAGGAGGGGGGTTTCTCATTTGATTGAGCCCCCATGAAGTGTGGCTAGTCAGCTAAATACTTTTACTCCAGTTGGGATGGCAATAATTATTGTGGCAGATGTGAAGTAGGCCCGGGTATCTACGTCTATTCCTACCGTGAACATGTGGTGTGCTCAGACAATGAAACCTAGAAGTCCGATGGCTATTATTGCTCAAACTATTCCCATATAGCCGAAGGGTTGGGGCTTTCCGGCGTAGTAAGCTACAATATGTGAGATGATGCCAAATCCTGGTAGAATTAGAATGTATACTTCGGGGTGACCAAAGAATCAGAAGAGGTGCTGATATAGAATTGGGTCTCCTCCTCCTGCCGGGTCGAAGAAGGTTGTGTTTAGGTTTCGGTCAGTTAAAAGCATGGTAATTCCTGCCGCGAGAACTGGAAGAGACAGAAGTAGTAGAACAGCCGTGATGAGGACTGCTCAAATAAATAGGGGTGTTTGATATTGTGTAATGGCTGGGGGCTTCATGTTAATGATTGTGGTAATAAAATTAATCGCCCCAAGGATAGAAGACACACCGGCAAGATGGAGGGAGAAGATTGTTAGGTCGACGGATGCCCCGGCGTGGGCGAGATTGCCTGCGAGGGGCGGGTAGACGGTCCACCCAGTACCTGCACCTGCTTCTACGCCAGAGGAGGCAAGGAGTAGGAGGAAGGAGGGGGGGAGAAGTCAGAAGCTCATGTTGTTTATTCGGGGGAAGGCCATGTCAGGAGCCCCAATCATCAAAGGCAGGAGTCAGTTGCCAAAGCCTCCAATTATAATGGGTATTACTATAAAGAAAATTATTACGAAGGCGTGAGCTGTAACGATAACATTATAAATCTGATCGTCGCCGAGTAGCGCGCCAGGTTGGCTTAGTTCGGCTCGAATTAATAGGCTTAGTGCTGTTCCTACTATTCCGGCTCAAGCACCAAAGATTAGGTAGAGGGTGCCGATATCTTTGTGGTTGGTGGAGAAAAATCAACGGGTGATTGTCACAGGTAAGATGGCCGAATGTTTAGGCGGTGGGCTGTAGTCCCATAAACAGAGGTTTAATTCCTTTTCTTATCAAGCCCCATGGTGTAAAAGGCACACCCGGATTGCAAATCTGGTAGCGCAGGCTAATCTCTGCTGGGGCTTGTTACCCGGCCCCATCCCCCCCCCCGGGGTAGATGAATGCTCGCTGGTTTGAGCGCTTAGCTGTTAACTAAGATTTTGAGGGATCGAGGCCCTCTCATCTATAAGGCCTTAGCTTAATTAAAGCATTTGATTTGCATTCAGGTTATGTGGGATAAAGTCCTGCAGGTCTTATCAGGGACTAGGAGGTTTTCACTCCTGCTTAAAGCTTTGAAGGCTTTTGGTCTAGTGTTTATCCTAAGTTCCTAGGCTAATAGTGCTATTGTTGCGGGGGAGATTGGTAGGAGTATGAGGGCTAGTATAGTTAAGAGTGATAAGGGGGTGGTGATTTTTGTTGTTTTTGTTCGTCAGGGGGTTTTATTGTTGTTCGTGTTAGGGGGGGAGGTGAGTGTTATGGAGTAGCAGACTCGTAGGTAGAAGAATAAACTTAGTAGGGCAGTAAGGGCTATGAGGGTGGCAATTATTGGAAGATCTTGTTTAGTTAATTCTTGTAGAATTATTCACTTTGGTATAAAGCCGGTTAGAGGGGGCAACCCTCCTAGTGATAGCATTATTAATATAGTGATTGTTGTTAGGGCTGGGGTTTTTAATGAGGCTATTGCTAGTGTATTAATTTTTGTGGTTGATAGTGTATTTAATGCCATGAAGGTTGCGGAGGTTATAATGATATATATTGTTAGATTTAGGATTATTAGTTTTGGTGCAAATTTTAGTACGATTATTATTCACCCTATGTGGGCAATTGATGAGTATGCTAAGATTTTTCGTATTTGTGTTTGGTTTAAACCCCCTCAGCCTCCGGTTAGGGCGGAAGCCAGTCCCATTGAAATTAGTAGTGATTGATTAGTTGTGGGGGCTATTTGGTAAATTAGGATTATTGGGGCTAGTTTTTGTCATGTTGAGAGGATTAGGCCTGTGTTGAGGTTTAGTCCTTGAAGGACCTCTGGCAGTCAGAAGTGCATGGGTGCAAGGCCAATTTTTAATCCGAGGGCAATTATGATGACAGAGGTGGTTAATGGGTGGGATGTTTGTTGAATTTCTCATACTCCTGTGATTCAAGCGTTAGAGGTGGCAGCGAATAGTATGAGGGCGGCTGCTGTAGCTTGTGTAAGGAAATATTTTGTTGTGGCTTCTACTGCGCGTGGGTGGTGGTGTTGGGCCATAAGTGGGATGATAGCGAGGGTATTAATTTCTAGTCCTATTCAGGCGAGAAATCAATGGGAGCTGGCGAATGTAATTGTAGTACCTAGCCCTAGGCTTGTTAGTAAAATTGTTATAACGTAGGGGTTCATTAGTAAAGGAAGGAGTTTAACCAACATGTTCGGGGTATGGGCCCGAGAGCTTATTTAGCTGACTTTACTAGGAAGTGGTGTAGTGGAAGCACTGAGAGTTTTGAGCTCTTGAGGAGGGGTTCGATTCCCTTGTTCCTAAGGAAGTGGAGAGACTTTAACTCTCGTGTTTTACTCTATCAAAGTAGCCCTTTAGTCTTTCAGGCACACTTCCTTTTACTGAGGGGGGAGGCTTGCTAGTGCTGTTGGGAGTGCTAGATTTCAGATGAGTAGGGCTAATGCCAGTGGAAGGAAGTTTTTTCATACTAGGTGTATTAGTTGGTCGTATCGGAAACGTGGGTAGGAGGCTCGTACTCATNGGAATAAGACGGATAATAGGGCGGCTTTTAGTATTAGGTTTAGGGTTGTGAGTTCTGGTATAAGGGGGTTGTGTATTGCACCTAGGAATAGGATTGTTGATAGTGTATTTATTATAAGGATGTTTGAGTATTCAGCTAGAAAAAATAGGGCGAATGGTCCTCCTGCATATTCTACGTTGAAGCCCGAGACTAGTTCTGATTCCCCTTCTGTGAGGTCGAAAGGGGCTCGGTTGGTTTCTGCTAATGTAGATACATATCATATTGCTGCTAGGGGTCAAGCTGGGGCTATTAGTCATGTTGATTCTTGGGCTGTGTTAAACGTTTTTAGGTCAAATCCGCCGGCAAGGATAATGATTGAGAGAAGAATTAGTCCTAAGCCTACTTCATAGGAGATGGTTTGTGCGACGGCTCGTAGGGCCCCGATTAGGGCATATTTTGAGTTGGAAGCTCATCCGGAGCCTAGAATTGAGTAGACTGCTAGGCTAGATAGGGCTAGTACGAATAGAATGCCTAGGTTTAGGTCTAGGACTGGGTATGGCATGGGAATGGGGGCCCATAGTATAAGGGCGAGGGTAAGTGCGAGGGTGGGGGCGGCAAGGAATAGTAGTGGGGATGCGGTGGAAGGTCGGATGGGCTCTTTGATAAATAGTTTAACTCCGTCGGCGATGGGTTGTAGGAGGCCGTATGGTCCTACGATGTTTGGTCCTTTTCGTAGTTGTATATATCCTAGTACTTTTCGTTCTAGGAGGGTTAGGAATGCTACGGCGAGGAGAATTGGAATAATGTATGCCAGGGGGTTGATGATGTGGGTTATAATTGTGGTCATAGCTGAAGGAGAGGATTTGAACCTCTGGCTGAAAGGGCTTAGGCCTTTTGCAATTACCGGGCTCTGCCACCTTAGCGTGCCATTATTTTTGGCTGGGGGTTTCCCCTCCTTGCCCATTTTATTTGGTTTCAGTGGGTGGGGGTGGGGCTTGCTTTGGTATTGGCCCCCCTATTCCGGTCCTTTCGTACTAGGAATAGGTGGAATCATAGATAGAAACCGACCTGGATTACTCCGGTCTGAACTCAGATCACGTAGGACTGTTAATCGTTGAACAAACGAACCCTTAATAGCGGCTGCACCATTAGGATGTCCTGATCCAACATCGAGGTCGTAAGCCCTTTCGTCGATATGGACTCTAGGAAAGGATTGCGCTGTTATCCCTAGGGTAACTTGGTTCGTTGATCAGGTTTATCCTGGGTCATGTCAGTCAGATATTCTGTTACTTAGAGCTGTGGCTCTTAGTTTAAGGTTATATTCCTTATTCTTCGTGGAGGCTTTGTTTTCCTCCATGGTCGCCCCAACCGAAGGTATTTGGCCACTAATTGACGTCTGGTTTATTTCTTTTTTAGTCTCTTGTAGGGGTATAAAAGTTTATTATACGTTTGGCTTATTACCTAAAGCTCCATAGGGTCTTCTCGTCTTATGTTATTATGTCCGCCTCTGCACGGGCAGGTCAATTTCATTGACTGGGGGAAGGAGACAGTTAAACCCTCGTTATGCCATTCATACAGGTCTTCATTTAAAAGACAAGTGATTNCGCTACCTTCGCGCGGTTAAGATACCGCGGCCGTTGAACATTGTGTCACTGGGCAGGCGGGACCTCTTATACTTCAGTGTTGGCAAGAGGCGATGTTTTTGGTAAACAGGCGGGGTTTGGGTTTGCCGAGTTCCTTCTTCTCCTTTTAGTCTTTCCTTGTTGCACACCTGTGTTGGGATAACGGTTATTTGTTATGGGGTTTTCTTGTTTATTATTTTAGTTTTATATTTCTCTCATTTTTGGGTCCGTTGTTTGTTAGTGGTTTGTCCGGTCTAACTTACACTTGTGCGGGGAGAGGGGCGTGCCCCTCTTATTACTAATTTTAGCATTGTCATTTCTATATAATAATAGAAGGGCTTAATATAGTTAGGGGGTTTGGAGGGCGTTGTCTTAATTGTAGGCAGGTTTCTGCTAGAGCTTTAACGCTTTCTTTTTAGGTGGCTGCTTTCAGGCCCACTGGGGCAGGTTTCCTTTGGGTGTTTTGATCCTTGGCCTCCTAATAAGGTTGTGTTCTGTTTCAAAGGGGCTGTACCCCCTTTGACTAGCTCTTATGTTTTACTATATTCTTTTAAGGTTTGGTTTTAGAATAACATAAGGTTGAACTTACATTCATTTCTTAAGCAACCAGCTATAACCAAGATCGGTAGGCTTGTCACCACTACTCGGAGGTCTTCCCACTCTTTTGCCACAGAGACGGGTTGGTCCTGTTAGACTGCCTCGGAGTAGCTCTCTTGGTTTCGGGGTGTCGAACTATAGTTCTCTTTGCTCGGGTATTACTTGCTAAACCATGATGCAAAAGGTACGAGGGGTAGTCTCTGCTTTTTTGTGCTTTGATGGGTTTTTCATTTCTTTTTCAGCTTTCCCTTGCGGTACTCTTTCTATTGCTCTATTTTCCTTTTCTATCGCCTATACTTAGGGGGAAGAATGTTTTAGTTTTGGGTCTTGTATTTTGATATTTATAGTTGGCTATTTATTTGATGTTTAGGCTAGCTTTGCTGCTTAGAATGATTCGATTTGCACGAGTGTCTTCTCGGTGTAAGGGAGATGCTTTTCTATTTAGCTACATTCTAATTTTTCCAAGTGCACCTTCCGGTACACTTACCATGTTACGACTTGCCTCCTCTTTTGTTGTTTTAGGTTATTATTTATATTTGGTGTTTTTCGAGGAGAGTGACGGGCGGTGTGTACGCGCCTCAGAGCCGTCTTCAAAAGAACTCTCTATTTTCTTTTTACTGCTAAATCCGCCTTCAGCTGCGTTTTTCATTGCATCTTCCGTAGTGTTCTGAGACAGAAAATGTAGCCCATTTCTTCCCACTCCGTTCGCTACACCTCGACCTGACGTTCTGGGTAATACCCTTTTGGCTTACTTTTGTTCTTTCAGAAGGTAAACTGGCGACGGCGGTATATAGGCGGAATTGGCAAGGGGTGGTGAGGTTTAACGGGGATTATCGGTTATAGAACAGGCTCCTCTAGGCGGGTGTGAGGCACCGCCAAGTCCTTTGGGTTTTAAGCTAATGCTCGTAGTCCCCGGGCGGGTGATTTTTGTATGGTTTCACCATTGTTTAAGGTTAAGCATAGTGGGGTATCTAATCCCAGTTTGTGTCTTAACTGTCGCGAGCTCAAGGTTTGTTAAAGCCACCTTCGTTGTTGGGTTTCATGTGTTCCGGTAGCGTATGACAGCTTGGGAATTATTTAGCTTTAGTATTGAATTTCTCTAATCGCGCTTTACGCCGTGAAATGTCAATTCGAACCTCTCGTATAACCGCGGTGGCTGGCACGAGTTTTACCGGTTCTTTTAACCCTAGCTAAGTCAAGCTTTCGCTTATGGCTTAATACTTATCACTGCTGAGTTCCCTTGGGGGTGTGGCTGAGCAAGGCGTTTTGGGCTACTGTTGGGTGTGCCTGATGCCGGCTCCTCATCCCCTTGTTGGGGACAGAGGGCATTCTCACGGGGTTGCGGGTACTTGCATGTGTAAGCTGGGTTACAACTGATGTTAAAGTCAGGACCAGGCTTTTATGTTATCGGAACTTTTTATAGTTCATCTTGGCATCTTCAGTGCCATGCTTTGGCATTAAGCTACGTTAAC